TATTTTTTTTTTCAAAAAGGAGCGAGAGAACAAAGTTAGATATGGAAATGTCATAATTTTAGCCTTTTTGTATTTCTTTAGCGATCTCCTTAGTCAGCAGTCTGCTGGTTTCTGGGATCATACTTATCCTAGCATATAGTATGGAGGTTCGTGCAGGACCAGTGGAAATACTGGATTCCGATCTGCTTTGGCAGGTGACTTTAATTCTTTTTTGTTTTTGTCTTTTAGGTACAATACTAATAACAACCGGTGCTCAATCGGAAAACACCCATTTTTTACAAGTGGGTGCTCAGTTTAGCGCCTTTCTTTATAATTTTCGATATTTTTCCGAAAAGAAAAGACTGCTTTTGAATGTAGTTTTCTTCGGAAGCGTAATGACGAGCCTCGTTTTGACAGAAAGCGAGGTTGCATTCTTTTCGCTTGGTCTTCTTTTCTTCATCATTTTTCTTTTATTCCTGCCCCAAAGCGTTGTTCATGTGTTAATTTTTTTTTCTACCTAAAGAACCCCATACTTTTGGAGTGGTCCTTTCACCTGGCCTTTCAGCAGGTTAGCTATTTTTTGTTCACTTTTTATTTCGAGAGAGGGCAGGGAACGGCGACAAGAAAGTATTTTCTTTTATATATATATTTTCTTCTTTTTCAAACCAATTACGGTTTATTTTACTTAGATAAATCGTTTTTTGACGATTATGTGAAGCTAGCCGCACTGGTGTCGGGGGCCCTCAACATTTTGATGACCTTCGAAAAAAGGGAGACGCGGGCCTTTCGACAGGCCTTCTTCTTCTATTTTTTCGTTTCCATTTTTTTAGGAATCAAGTTAGCCCCGAATAATCCAAAACTTTCTGTCTTTGGGCCTCGTCGTGTTCATCTTATTTCATCTTCTTTTAGTTTGCTCGCTTTTAATTTTTTAAAAACCACTCCCAAACTCCTTCGTCCCCTTTTTCTTCGGAGGGCTCTTTTTTATTCTAAATAGGGTACCCGACTTTTCGTTTCTCTCAAAGTGGATCCAGGGAATAGACCTGCTGATCTTTCTATTGGCCGCTATTTCTTGCTTCGACGAACAGGGTAATAGTCACAAAGGGAAGTCGTCGAAAAAAGACCTATTATGAAATGGGGGATGAGATGGGATTTCACGTGTTTTTGGATTGAACGAAATAGATAGAACTCGGTATTTTTTTAGAGAATCTTTTTTTTTGTTATTCAAAATGGACCGGTCTAAGGCTGAACCGGAGGGAAAGGGAGATAAGGTAGGGCCCGCCCCGCCTTTTTAAGGCAATCTTTTCTTTATGTTTGACGTACTCCACCATTTTATCTCATCCCTTATCTATCTTTTATTCATCAAAGCTGATCCTAATCTCCGTCGAGATGACTGCCTTAGCCCTGTCCTATCATCTGTATAATGGAGTGATTCATTTATGGGCTTCGGGATTTCCATTTTTGAGAAGATCTCCTATAATGAAGACTCTGTGCATAGTCACCATTTTTATCTTCTTATTTTGTTCGATAGACGCGGCTCTAGCCGAGGGTCTACAATCTAACGAATGGGCCGACTTGCCGGCCAATATGCTACCCCGGGTTCCGGAACCTGATATCTTTGTTCCCGAGGTTCCAACACTGAAACCCCCTTTAATCTCGGATCTATCCAGAAGGGCCATCCTTTATGACAGGCTAGGTCCGCAGGCTTACGTCTTCCAAATACCACTGGATACTGTGGTGGACCCTGTCTATCAACAGGCTGAGATAGAAAGACATATGGAAGCGTGCCTTCCTGATCCTCAATCACGAGTCAACTGCCCAACAAAACAACAACAAGAAAGGGAAAGAGTTCCGAAACAAGCAAAAAAACCATCCAGCTATGCCATTTATGAGGATTCATAGCTTGGGATAAAAGCGGAAATCCTACCTTCCGGCATTACGAGAAAGTGTTGACGGAAAAAGGCTTAGGCTTCTACCAAGCAGTTTGTGGAAGGACCTAACACTAGATCTCTTTCTTCAATCCCTACTCCCTTGATTGAGACATTTTTAGAGTACTGGCAAGCATCCATGGCAGTCAAATAGGTTCTCATTTGTGGTATAGGAAGAGAGAAACTTCATTGTCTCAACTTAGAGGTCGAAACCTCGCGCAAAATGAAAATGAGAGATCTTGGATTTAGAAATAGAAAATTATGATATTCCCTTTGGTTTTCTTTGGAGTTCTAAAGGACGAGATTAAACTTCCTTATGTCAACTTCTATTGATTAATTAATTCCAATATATTTATATTTTTCCTATTTGCTTTTTCCATTTCGTTTTTATCTATCTATTATCTATGTAGATAATCCATGTAGTGCCAATCCAACACAAGTCCTTCTTTTTTTCTTAGTAATTTAGATTAGAATGGAATTTCTTGTCGTTTTTGTATTGTATTTTTTTCTCAACATTTATCTTGACAACAGTCTATCGAACAAATATAATTAGATCGTGTATAAAAAGAAAAGAATCCATTTATCTTCGTTCCATA